GAATAGAAAGAAAATTCTAAATTAGAATTAAGAAATTCTAAAGTAAAAAAGTAAAGATATTAAAGAAAAGATATAAAGATTATAAATATATATATATATATAGTAAATAAATATAGTAAATAGAAAGAAAGAATAGAGGAACCCGGACCCTTCTCTTGACAGTAATATATGTTGTATATGTAAATCCTAGATGTGAAAAGAGTCATAATTTATCTATAAAAGGGAAAAAAATAGGGTACATAAAGAAGAATAGGTGCACAAAAAAAAAAAGAAAAAAAAATACAATATACAAGAGTAAAATAGAAAAAATTGAAAATTGACTCATTCACTGAGTAAAGGATTGAATTGGATTAGATTGCTCAATCGAATGCTAGCTCCCTTTTATTTCTTATGGAATTAACCGATCAACTTGCTATCGGATATTTATTTTCGATTCAGTACTTTTCAAAAAAGAATTTCGACATATTTAGTATGATTTATGATTATGAGAAGCAATCCCACTACTTCCGATCCTGTGGTTTCTACACTTCAAGAACAAAACCTAGGGCGTATCGCTCAAATTATTGGCCCAGTGCTGGATGTCATTTTTCCACCGGGTAAGATGCCTAATATTTATAATGCTTTGGTAATTAAAGGTCGAGATGCTGTCGGTCAGCAAATTAATGTAACTTGTGAAGTACAACAATTATTAGGAAATAATCGAGTTAGAGCTGTAGCTATGAGTGCTACAGATGGTCTGATGAGAGGAATGAAAGTGATTGACACGGGAGCTCCTCTAAGTGTTCCAGTCGGGGGGGCTACTCTCGGACGAATTTTCAACGTTCTTGGAGAGCCCGTTGATAATTTAGGTCCTGTCGATACTCGCACAACATCTCCTATTCATAGATCTGCACCCGCCTTCATACAGTTAGATACAAAATTATCAATCTTTGAAACAGGGATTAAAGTGGTGGATCTTTTAGCCCCCTATCGCCGTGGAGGAAAAATCGGACTATTTGGGGGAGCTGGAGTGGGTAAAACAGTACTCATCATGGAATTGATCAACAACATTGCCAAAGCTCACGGAGGCGTATCCGTATTTGGTGGAGTAGGTGAACGTACTCGTGAAGGAAATGATCTCTACATGGAAATGAAAGAATCCGGGGTGATTAATGAAAAAAATATTGCAGAATCCAAAGTGGCTCTAGTCTATGGTCAAATGAATGAACCGCCAGGAGCTCGTATGAGAGTTGGCTTGACTGCCCTAACCATGGCGGAATATTTTCGGGATGTTAATGAGCAAGACGTACTTCTATTCATCGACAATATATTTCGTTTCGTTCAAGCAGGGTCCGAAGTCTCTGCCTTATTAGGTAGAATGCCTTCTGCAGTGGGTTATCAACCTACCCTTAGTACGGAAATGGGTTCTTTGCAAGAAAGAATTACTTCTACCAAAGAAGGATCCATAACATCAATCCAAGCAGTTTATGTACCTGCGGATGATTTGACCGACCCTGCTCCTGCCACGACATTTGCACATTTAGATGCTACTACCGTATTATCAAGAGGATTAGCTGCCAAAGGTATTTATCCAGCAGTAGATCCCTTGGATTCAACGTCAACTATGTTACAACCTCGGATCGTTGGCGAGGAACATTATGAAACTGCGCAAAGGGTTAAGCAAACTTCACAACGTTACAAAGAACTTCAGGACATTATAGCTATCCTTGGGTTGGACGAATTATCCGAAGAAGATCGTTTAACTGTAGCAAGAGCACGCAAGATTGAGCGTTTCTTATCACAACCCTTCTTTGTGGCAGAAGTCTTTACTGGTTCTCCAGGGAAATATGTTGGTCTCGCAGAAACAATTCGGGGGTTTCAATTCATCCTTTCCGGAGAATTAGACGGTCTTCCCGAGCAGGCCTTTTATTTGGTGGGTAACATCGATGAAGCTACCGCGAAAGCTATGAACTTAGAAGAGGAGAGCAAATTGAAGAAATGACCTTAAATCTTTGTGTACTGACTCCTAATCGAATGATTTGGAATTCCGAAGTTAAAGAGATTATTTTATCTACTAATAGTGGACAAATTGGGGTATTACCAAACCATGCCCCCATTGCCACGGCTGTAGATATAGGTCTTTTGAGAATACGGCTAAACGATCGATGGTTAATGGTGGCTCTTATGGGCGGTTTTGCTAGAATAAGTAATAATGAGATCACCATTTTAGGAAATGGTGCGGAAATTAGTACTGACATTGATCCACAAGAAGCTCAACAAACTCTTGAAATAGCTGAAGCTAACTTGAGTAGAGCTGAGGGTAAGAGACAAGCAATTGAGGCAAATCTAGCTCTCAGACGAGCTAGGACACGAGTAGAAGCTGTCAAAGCGATTTCCTATTAGTATTCAATTATTCAATAACAAAATCAAAAGAATTCTTTATTATACACTACACACTACATCTTGATTCCACAAATTGAACACAATAAAGTCTAATTTGATTAATCTGATGATATAACGAAAAAAAGAGGATGGGTAGAAAAACTTATTAGATATCATGTAATCCGGTATCTAATAAGTTCTACCTACTATTGGATTTGAACCAATGACTCCCGCCGTATGAAAGCAATACTCTAACCACTGGGTTAAGTAGGTCATTTATCACCACAAAAAAGGGCTCCATCACTTCGATGGAATGGATTATAGATAAAATATGTTTTCTAAACAATATCAAAGTAAACATAAACAGATCATAGAGTTATCATATCATATGGGATTATGGGATAACCTTCTTGACAAGAAATTGTCTCTATGTTAAAATGGTTATGACAAGGGCTATAGCTCAGTTAGGTAGAGCACCTCGTTTACACGTGCGCCAATGTTTTTCAAGGGAACCTTTTATGCAATGACCATAATTTATCTTTTTGATAAGTCGATGTCTTACTCCGTAGATTCGAGAGAACAAGAGAAAAATAGCCTGACAAATTTGGTTTGATCCGGTTCAGTGCGAATTCCGGTTCCAAATAAAATAGAACCTACCATTGTAAGGTAAATGCCCAGTCCGTTCAATGCCAGGCATAATGAGCATAAGGATCTCAAAAGAACCTCTTTTCGTCCTATGAACTTTGAGGTGTATGAAGTCTCATATTTTACTCTTGCAGCGGAGCGATAGAGACTGCATTTCACTTAGGTTGATCTAGGCCGAAGGCAGACCTAAAGAAAGGTCACCCTTCTTTGAAACACTTTGGTATTGCTCCTAGATCAGGATACAAATAATGAATCAGAGCACATGGAGCCATCTCATTATCTTACTATAAAGAAAAAATATGGTGGACTAACTGATCTTTACATCAGTTGATGAAAGAGCCCAATGCAAAAAAATGCATGTTGGGTCTTTGAAACAGTTCAAATCATTTCGATAATAATAAGTTTTCTCTGTTTTACCGAGAAGGTCTACGGTTCGAGTCCGTATAGCCCTAATATATTATATATTCCTATTCCATTTTTATTTTGTTTTGTATAGAAATTTGAGTAGTAGTAGTAGGAACAATAAAATAAACACAATAATTCATTCCAACGGACCAATTGGTATTTGTCAAATCTCGGATCAAATACTCATCTCTCTTCATCCACATTCATGAATTTCATGAATGAATTACATATAATATTTAATATTTTTCTTATTTTTTTTTAATTGTTTTTAATCGAATTGAAAATTGAATTTGTAATTTCTTTATTGAATTCTGAATTATTGAATTTCTTATTTACTAATTTACTATAAAATAAGGGATTCTTTACTTTTACTTTCTATTTATAAGATATAAGATCAATATGAAATATAAAAAATATACATAACAATAACATAATAAGTAGAATAGAAAATAAAAATAACTAAGTATAAGAGCATGCTATGTCTACACATCACATATAGAAATAGAATCGAAAGGAGAAAAAAAAAGTAAAAAATAGAAGTGGGATGACATTAGATGAATCTTGAAACAAGGTATGTCCTATAGCAAACAAACTCTCAACTATGCGACTTTATTTGATCAAAATTCTTTTCTTGTTTCATCTAAGAAGTTCTAGATGATTTGAAAATCCCAATTCAAATGGAATAATTCAGCCTATTCCACATTTACTTTTATGTTTCTGCTTCACGAATATGATATTCTCTGAGCATTCTTAATAATATCAAGCATTATTCCTATCTTGACATTTGTCATTTCTGGGATTTTAGCTCCGATTAGGGAAGGTCCAGAAAAGCTTTCTAGTTATGAATAAGGTATAGAACCCATGGGGGATACTTGGGTACAATTCCGAATTCGCTATTACATGTTTGCTCTAGTTTTTGATGTTGAAACGGTCTTTCTTTATCCATGGGCAATGAGCTTTGATGTATTGGGTGTATCTGTCTTTATAGAAGCTTTTATTTTCGTGCTTATCCCAATTGTGGGTTCAGTCTATGCATGGCGAAAAGGAGCGTTGGAATGGTCTTAGTTGAATATTTAGACAATCAAAATAAAAAGGAAGGAAAGGATGACATTGAAACAGTTATGAATTTGGTTGAGTTTCCATTACTTAACCAAACAACCCCCAATTCAATTATTTCAACTACATCGAATGATCTCTCGAATGGGTCAAGACTTTCAAGTTTATGGCCGCTTCTCTATGGTACCAGTTGTTGTTTCATTGAATTTGCTTCATTAATAGGCTCGCGATTCGACTTTGATCGTTATGGGTTGGTGCCAAGATCGAGCCCAAGGCAAGCAGACCTCATTTTAACAGCCGGAACAGTAACAATGAAAATGGCTCCTCCCTTCTTTAGTAAGATTATATGAGCAAATGCCTGAACCAAAATATGTCATTGCTATGAGAGCCTTTACTATTACAGGAGGGATGCTCAGTACTGATTCTTATAGTACTGTTCACGGAGTCGATAAGCTAATTCCTGTGGATGTATATTTGCCAGGCTTCCGCCTAAGCCAGAGGCAATTATAGATGCTATAACGAAACTTCGTAAGAAAATATCCCGAAAGATATTTGAAGATAGAACTGTGTATCAACAGGATAATCGATGTTTTACTACTAATCACAAGTTTTACCTTCGACGCAGTATTCATACTGGAAATTACGATCAAGGATTACTCTATAAATCACCATCTACTTCAGAGATACCTTTTGGATTTGAAATCTTTTTCAAATCCAAAAGGTCAGTATCTTCCTACGAATTAGTGAATAAGGCAGGGTTCCTTTGTTCAGAATAAGAAAAAGCGGGTCAATCATGAAAATGAAAAATTTCATTGTCAATGTGAAATATTTATACAAATAAAAATGTGGGAGAGATGAAGAAGATGCAGGTTCATTTATCTGATTGGCTAGTAAAGCATGAGCTAATTCATAGATCTTTAGGCTTTGATTGCCGAGGAATAGAGACTTTACAAAGAAAAACCGAGGGTTGAATTCCATTGTTGTCATTTCATATGTATATGGTTAAATTTATTTACGCTCCCAGTGTACCTATGATGTAGCACCAGGCGGATTTTTAGCTAATGTGTATCACCTTACGAAAATATGGTATGGTCCAGAAGAGGTATGCATAAGAGTATTTGAATAATCCTCAAATCCCATCAGTTTTCTGGATTTGGAGAAGTGCTTATTTTCAGGAACGGGAATCTTATGATATGTTGGGAATTTATTATGAGAATCATCCTCGCCTTAAACGTATCTTGATGCCTGAAAGTTGGATAGGTTGGCCTTTACGTAAAGATTATATTACGCCTAATTTCTATGAGCATCTTGGCATTTCACTTATAGATGAAACAGAGTAACTGGACTTTTCTTCGTATTGTGGAGGGGCTAAAAAAAAATAGGCTCTCATTGCTATCCCCCAATTGGGAATATATCATATAATATACATTTCGTATGAGCAGAAACAATAGGATGACTCAAAAGAATTCTGTACCATGAACTTTGTACTGCGCACATCATTTAGTGGGGACTCCAGAGAGTCACTTGAGCAAGAGTGACAAAAAAATATGAAATTTGAAAGAAAAGAAAGAAGAGACGAGATGAAGAAATGCAAAATGAGCAGAATCAGAGTTTATTTGTACTGTGTTTGAAATACATCCTTTCTATTCCTATCCTTACACTCTTTTATTGAATCCTTTTAGCTCCTTTTTTTTGAGATATTCCTTTTGAGATATATACGAAATTTTAACATACTTTTGGAATAAAAAAAGTATGAACAGAGAGGAAAAAAATACAAATGAAAAAGAAAGTAAAGAATATCTATCCCGATCCTTCTCAATGAATTAATTTCATTTGTATGAGGTATGAATATCTATCCGATACATTATTCACGTGTCAGGAACCAGATTTGAACTGGTGACACGAGGATTTTCAGTCCTCTGCTCTGCCAACTGAGCTATCCCGACCATTTCGCGTGCATCATCCTAGTAGAGTACTTAGATTTATGTCAATGAAAAGAACTAAAAAATAAAATCTTAAAAAATTGGCCCTAGCCCCTGAATTTCTTAGATCTTCAAAAAGAAGACTTTCTTTGTAAATGTAAGTAAAAAGATACGGACTATGAATGATTCAATAACGGAGATTCCTTGAACATATATGTTCATATCGTATTATACAAACAAAATGAGATTGGATTGGAAGAAGATACGAGGATTTATATTCGTATCCATTTGTGAAAGAACAGAGTGAATGAAGCGAGAAAGATATTTCATCTTGTTTAAACCGAGCCACTGATGAAAAAAAAGAGGATGAGGATAAATAAAAAGCGAGGAAGTAAAATGGTCTTTTTATTGGGGATAGAGGGACTTGAACCCTCACGATTTAAAAATTCGACGGATTTTCCTATTACTATAAATTTCATTGTTGTCGGTATTGACATGTAAAATGGGACTCTCTCTTTATTCTCGTCCGATTCATCTTCAAAAGATCTATCAAACTCTGGAATGAATCATTTGATCACTGAATATTAGAATTCGATTCTTTTTTCAACTTCAATTAGAATTGATTCACAATAACTCTTCGATTTTTCATATATTTTTTGATCTCTATTATTCTAATTAATAGAGGGTTTCTATAGATCTTTATCTCATAATATTACTCATATTAATAGTAATATAAATAAGAAATAAATAAAGAATATAGAAAATAATAAATTATTCTATTATTTTCTAATAGAGTTATACTATTCTATTCTAGAATAATTAGAAGAATAGAATTCATAAATCAATTCTAATAGAATTAGAATAGAATATAGAATAAATAGAATATAGAATGAATATATATACTAATATATAATATAAAGATAAAAAAGATAAAGAAATAGAAGATTTCTTTTTTCCTATATAGAAATACAGAATAGGATTCGATATAATATTTGGGTTGTGATTAATCGTTTGCTATTTCAGTATGTATACGTACGTATTAGGTATATAAAGTTATCCTTTCTGTCATTTCGATAGAAAGATTTTAGCTACTAACGTAACGTAATCAATTTCATTCGTTAGAACAGCTTCCATTGAGTCTCTGCACCTATCCCTTTTTATTCTCATTTTCCATCGTTTTTTCTCTCAAAACAAAGATTTGGCTCAGGATTGCCCATTTTTAGTTCCAGGGTTTCTCTGAATTTGGAAGTTACCACTTAGCAGGTTTCCATACCAAGGCTCAATCCAATCAAGTCCGTAGCGTCTACCAATTTCGCCATATCCCCCTTTCCTTTGAGACAAGGATACAGTTGTAATTCCATCCAACTCTTTCATTTATCTTGGCACTTTTTAATTCATTAGGTAATGATTCCTATATCGAAAAAGTGTATGCTGCTCTTTTTTTTTGCCCACCTTCTCTTCTATTCTATCATTTCATCTCTATTGGATGAACCTTATTTGTTTCAATATGATCAATACGAAATGATTCTATCATTGATGTATACGCAATTCAATATGGATAGATATATCCCACATATATCTATATGCCTTTCCTCCTCCTTCATTTTTACAGTGCAGTTTTGAATAGTGGAACGGTCGATATTCATTCTTTTTTTTTTCATTTCGAATTCTAATTTCATTGATATATTGATATTTTATATTCATAGAATTATGAATATGGAATAGAATTTCTATTTCTTATTTAGATAGATAATTTATCTAGATCTAAATAGTTTCTTTTCTATTTTCTAAATAGAATAGAAAATAAGAAAATATATAACTAAGAAATAGAATAAATTTCAAGAATCAATAAATATGAAATTAAATGAAATAAAAAAGAAGAAGAATCACTAGGTAATAGCTAAGATCCGATAGCTTCCTATACAATATGACTCTTATATCCGCCCGCTTAGCTCAGAGGTTAGAGCATCGCATTTGTAATGCGATGGTCATCGGTTCGATTCCGATAGCCGGCTCTTTTTCTTTATCGATTTTTTTCTTTCCATGATTGAAAATCTCTACTCTCGCTTTCTCTAAATGTTGGGTCCGATCTATTATGTCATGGTAACTTGCAGATATAGCTATGAATCAAAAAGTTTACTAGAACAATTAGATCTCTATAGAAGAAATTTGAAAATGTAACCTTCGCTTGAATTTCCTATATATACAAAAAATCCGAATATTGATAAAATTTATTTTATTCTGTTTTGTAGGGCTTTAGTAAATTGAGTTTTGCTTTGCTGATCCTTTAGTTCAGTCTGAATTTATATTTTTTTGTCAAATGAAAGTGAATCAAAAAGGAGCCTTTATATGTCTCGTTACCGAGGACCTCGTTTCAAAAAGATACGCCGGCTGGGGGCTTTACCGGGACTAACTAGTAAAATACCCAGATCCAGAAGTGATCTTCAAACCCAATTGCACTCTGTAAAAAGATCACAATATCGTATTCGTTTAGAAGAGAAACAGAAATTGCGTTTTCATTATGGTCTGACAGAGCGACAATTACTTAAATATGTGCATATTGCCGGAAAAGCCAAAGGGTCAACAGGCCAGGTTTTACTACAACTACTTGAGATGCGTTTGGATAACATCCTTTTTCGATTAGGTATGGCTTCGACCATTCCCGGAGCCAGACAATTAGTTAACCATAGACACATTTTAGTTAATGGTCGTATAGTGGATATACCAAGTTATCGTTGCAAATACCAAGATATTATTACTACGAAGGATAAAGAAAGATCGAAAGCTCTGATTCAAAATTATCTTGTTTCATCCCCCCACGGGGAATTGCCAAACCATTTGACTATTGACTCCTTACAATATAAAGGATTTATAAATCAAATAATAGATAGTAAATGGATCGGTCTGAAAATAAATGAGTTGTTGGTCGTAGAATATTATTCCCGTCAGACTTGATTCTAACAAAAATACAAAAGCAAGGTTCATACCAATTTTGACTCCTTTCGTTGAAGTAAATAGAGTACCTCGTGCCCTGTCTCATTCACGTAATAGGATCTTTTTTTTTTATTTTCAATATCAATACGATATTTCTATTTGTATTTTACCTATCACAGGGATTCATTAGGGATAGAGAATGTCTAAAGGGTCTTACCATTAGAATAATGATATCAATTCTTATTTTATTTGATACATTGTAGTCGGTAACGTTGATGAATGAAAAGAAACGGAGAAAGAGGGATTCGAACCCTCGGTAAACAAAAGTCTACATAGCAGTTCCAATGCTACGCCTTGAACCACTCGGCCATCTCTCCTACAGAATGTTATTCTTGACCAAAACCCGAATGAATAGCGAGTCTTTAATCTTAATTGTAGTACATGTATGACCGCCCGATGGTTCCATAATAAGAAATTTATTTTCCAATTTCATATTTATCAACAACAACTTCTTTCATCAGCTAACATGTAATTCATGAATCGTCCGATGAATCTTTCTATTTCAATTGTATGGTGTGGCACATACACATTATGCAAACAAAAAGGATGGTTTTTTATTTGAATTTGATTTTATCATGGAATGATTATTCCATTCTTTTCCTTTCCTTTTTGTTTTT